CTCGTTGAATTTTATTTTTCCATTAGAAGGGGCTCGCACATGTTCTGCAGTACCCCCTGTGAATACTCCGCCGGTATGAAAAGTTCTTAATGTTAATTGAGTGCCCGGTTCTCCAATAGATTGACCTGCAATAATACCTACAGCTTCTCCCAATTCAACCAGGTCGTCATGAGCTGGACTTCGGCCATAACATAATTGACAAATCCAAGACGTACTCCTACAAGTAAAGGGAGTTCGAATAGAGATTGGTTGTGCTCTAAAAGTTATGAATCTATTGACAAGTCCAACTCCAATATCTTGATTTCTAGTAGCAATGCATCGCGAACCTATATATATATGATCTGCTAATACACGCCCAATTAATGTTTGGATAAAAATCCTGTCCGCCATCATTCCATTTCGAGGACTTACAGAAATACCTCGGACGGTGCCGCAATCTGTTCGACGTACAACAATGTGTTGAACTACTTCAACAAGTCTGCGCGTGAGATATCCTGCATCTGATGTTCGGATAGCGGTATCCACAACTCCTTTACGGGCTCCGTAACAAGAAATAATATATTCTGTTAAAGAGAGTCCTTCGCGTAAATTGCTTTGAATGGGTAAATCAATCATTTGCCCTTGGGGATCCGACATTAATCCTCTCATACCTACTAATTGATGTACCTGAGATGCATTTCCTCTGGCTCCCGAAAAAGACATTATATGGACTGGATTAAAAGGATCGGTCATCCGAAAATTAGGATTCATTTCTTGTCGCAAATATTCACTTGTGGCATACCAAATCTCGATCGATTGACGTAATTTTTCTACCGCGTGTACATTCCCATAATGATGGTGTTTTTCCAAAATAAAACTTTGTTGTTCAGCGTCTTGAACTAGCCATCTTTTAGAAGGTATTGTTAAAAGATCATCAATTCCTAATGAAATGGATGCGGCGGTAGCTTGTCGGAAACCCAGAGTCTTTACTTGATCCAGGATATGTGATGTATATCCTATTCCATAATGATCAATAAATCGACTAATAAGTCGTTTCATGGCAGTTCCGTCTATCATTTTATTGTGAAAGACCTGAGTGGGCCGTTCTGCCATCAGTACCTCCATATTGCGCTGAGTAGAATTTGACAATGGGTTTGAGTCAGTGATTGTAAAACTTCCTTTTCTAGATCTTGATTCACGTAGAAATTCCGCAATTGCAATTAGAGTCCTAGTTAACCCGGTGAGACTCGAATTCCCCCTGGTAGCATAGAATTACAACAGCCCTGCCAAAACCCCTGTATGGCTTCTTCTATTTCTCGATAAAGAGAAATATGACCGAGAGTGGTTCGAATATATATATAAAGAATTTCTTTTTTTATACTTCTTACTATTAGATAGTGTCCATAAATCTCATAATAGGTCCCCAAAGATTCATAGTGAATTTCGATGGGAGTTTCTCTTGCAGCAATAACGCGTTGATCTAGTCGCCACCGCAGCCACAAGGGACTACCTAAATTGATGCGTTTTTGCCGATAAGCTCCAATTGCATCATAGGCATTAGAAAAAAAAGGCTCTTTTTTTTTTGTATACTTATAGTTATTATCTTCATTTTGATAGTTTATATGATTACATGGATTATACCTATTTACACAAATACCCCGACGATTTCCACTCGTTAAGAAATAGAGTCCACTAAGCATATCTTGAGTTGGTGCAGAAATGGGATCTCCAATAGTTGGAGACAAAAGATTCATATGAGAAAACATAAGTAAACGTGCCTCTGCTTGAGCCTCCAAAGATAAAGGGACATGAACAGCCATTTGATCCCCGTCAAAGTCTGCATTGAAGCCCTTACAAACTAATGGATGTAAACAAATAGCACGCCCTTCCACTAAAATGGGCAGGAATGCCTGTATGCCTAATCTATGCAGAGTAGGCGCTCTATTCAGCAATACAGGATGGTCATCCAGAATTTCCTGAAGTATTTCCCATACAATAGGTTTTTTTTTTCGAATTTGACTTTTAGCAACTCCGATGTTCGAAGCAAGATGTTTTCTAATTAGGTCACGAATTACAAATGCCTGGAAAAGTTCTATTGCTATTTCGCGAGGCAATCCACATCGATGTAATGAAAGTGACGGGCCCACGACAATCACTGACCGCCCTGAATAATCGACCCGTTTACCAAGCAAAGTCTCGCGAACTCTTCCTTCTTTGCCTTCAATTACATCTGAAAGAGACTTGTAAACTCTATTATGATCATCCCTCATTGGTTGTCCGCAAATTCCATTATCAAGAAGTGCATCCACGGCTTCTTGCAGCAATTTTTCCTGAGATATTATTAATTCTTCTGGCGTAGCTATACTTGTTGTTAATAGATCTGTAAGAGTATTATTCCGATAGATAATTCTTCTATAGATTTCATTAATATCCGAGGTCACTAGTTTATCCTCATCTATATGATAGATTGGTCTCAACTCAGGAGGAAGCACTGGTAATAGACGCAAAACCATCCATTTTG